TCTTACATATGATTTATGAATTTACTCAGAAGGAATTCGTTGAGATTATGCACTTTTTTTCTGATTCATTCTATACTTATACTATAAAAATAGAATATAAAATAAAAATAACATAAATAAAAATAAAGTGCAGCCGGTTGGGTCCAACCTATTCTTGAAATATACAACTCGCACACACTCCCTTTCCAAAATAAATCAATACACCAAGCACTACACTTAGATTTATTGGATTTGTTGCTAAAATATCGGTATTAAACCCGAAACTCCCGGCGGATGGCCAACGGCCTAAGGAAACGAAGGAATCGGTTACATTTTGCATACGCTCTCCTCTTATAGATAGGACTAACAAAGAACAGAGCTCTTTTTGTATCACTGGGCTCGCCCTTTTTTTTTTATCGATTTCTTTTTTTTCTTAATTTCCCATTTTTTATGGGAGTAGATTAAATTTAGTTATTGAATTTGAGAATTACAAAATTTCTTATTTTTTTTCTTTTTTTGAAGTTTCCGATAAGATACTTATTAAGTTAGGTACTAAGGTCTCGTGTCAATTGCAAAATATCCCCTTTGTTCAAACACTTCTTAAAAGAAAAGTAAAAATTCCATCGTATTAAACTAAGGACGGGAAGGAAAAAAGCGAGCGAATCCACTAATTCCTCATTCTCAAATCAGTCCTTCCCGGGGTATTGTTGCAACAAATACATAATTGTAGGAGTAAAGTATTGATATAATTCACAAAAGCAAACGGCAACGAGTTAATAAAATAAGAAAAAAGTATGTTATGTACTTTTTTACATTTTCATTCGAGTTTTAAATTAAACAAAAGGATTCGCAAATAAAAGCGCTAGTGCCACGACCAGTCCATAAATTGTTAAAGCTTCCATAAAAGCTAGACTAAGCAATAAAGTACCTCGTATTTTTCCTTCTGCTTCTGGTTGTCTCGCAATACCTTCTACGGCTTGGCCTGCAGCAGTACCTTGACCAACTCCAGGTCCAATAGAAGCAAGCCCTACGGCCAATCCAGCAGCAATAACGGAAGCGGCAGAAATCAGTGGATTCATGATGATAGGTTCCTCGCACCAAAAAAAAAATGGTTAATGATACAATCAACCAATGAATTATTATTTATTTGATCACTAAAATCTATCGAGTCAAAGTAACTAAAACTTCGAATATAAAAAATAATATAATATAGATTCGATAGGGATAACCCCTATATAACTAGTATATATCTAATATCACATATACATTTGTTTCTTTCATAACGTAAACCGCCCGCATTTTATATTGAATTGGATTCTAGTTGAATTGGATTCTAGAATAATTCTTCGAAAGATATACAGGGGCTGTGGCTGGGCTTATAGGCATTCCATATATCTAGTGTGACACCCCTAACCCATCCACCATTTCGTAATATCGTCTATCTTTCCTCCTACAACTCTAGTCGTATATATATATGTATTTCTATCTATTATGTTCCTCAACCAAGAACCAAGTAAATTATATGCATTGCCTCAATTAGGATAAGCTAAAAAAAAAAAAAGACTATTTCGAAAACTAATCAATGATGACCCTCCATGGATTCCCCTATATAAGCCGCAGCTAAAGTTGCAAAAATAAGAGCTTGAATACCACTTGTAAATAATCCAAGAAACATGACAGGTATAGGAACTACTAAAGGTACTAAAGAAACAAGAACAACAACTACTAATTCATCAGCCAATATATTCCCGAAAAGTCGAAAACTAAGAGATAAAGGTTTTGTGAAATCTTCTAGGATGTTAATTGGTAAAAGGATTGGAGTTGGTTGAATGTATTTTCCGAAATAGCCCAATCCTTTTTTGGTAAGACCCGCATAAAAATATGCCACTGACGTGAGTAAAGCTAAAGCAACAGTAGTATTTATATCATTCGTGGGGGCGGCTAACTCCCCATGAGGTAACTGTATGATTTTCCAAGGTAAAAGAGCACCTGACCAATTAGAAACAAAAATAAATAGGAACATAGTTCCAATAAAGGGAACCCAAGGACCATATTCTTCTCCAATCTGAGTTTTGCTCAAGTCTCGAATAAATTCAAGGACATATTCGAAGAAATTCTGACCGTCGGTTGGAATGGTTTGTGGATTCCGAACAGCTAGGATGACTGAACCTAATAAGATAGCAATTACGACCCAAGAAGTGATAAGTACTTGGGCATGAATTTGTAAACCTCCTATTTGCCAATATAAATGTTGGCCTACTTCTACACCTGATATATCGTATAACCCTTTGAGTGTTTTAATGGAACATGGTATAACATTCATATTGTCCTCTGGCAGAAATCGAACTTCAAAAAAAGAATTATTTTGATTCAACCATCTCTTTCTCAACTCATCCGCTTTCATCATTAATCATATATTTAGGATACCAAGAAATCACATAACATAATATCAATAATATCCCATTTTATCTCTTTTTAAAATAAAAATTCAAGACAAGAATAGTAACCGATCCAATAAAATAAATTAAAATAATTAACTAATCTTATTATTCTTAATCATAACATAATCATAATCAACGACTTCTTATATAGCTAGAACGACCCTCACAAATTGCGGATACTAATTTGTTAAGAATCAATCGGATTGAAGCTATAGCATCATCGTTGGCTGGAATCGAAATATCTGCGAGATCTGGGTCGCAATTTGTATCGATTAAACAAATCGTCGGAATTCCCAAAATGACACATTCTCGAAGAGCCGTATATTCTTCTTGCTGATCGACGATGATTACAATATCGGGCAACCCCATCATATATTTGATCCCACCCAGATATGTTTGCAAAGTAGATAATTTTCTCTTCAACATTGCTGCATCTCTTTTAGGGAGACGGTTGAGTTTCCCCATCTTTTGTTCTGCTCTTAAGTCTCTGAACTTATGAAGTCTCGTTTCCGTAGTGGACCAATTCGTTAACATACCACCGAGCCATTTTCTATTAACATAATGACATCGAGCCCTTATTGCAGCTGATGCTACTAAATCTGCTGCTTTATTTTTGGTACCAACGATTAAGAAGTTTTTTCCTCGACTTGCTGCATCAAAAACTAAATCACAGGCTTCTGATAAAAAACGAGCAGTTCTAGTAAGATTTATAATATGAATACCTTTACGCTTTGCAGAGATATAAGGGGCCATTCTAGGATTCCATTTCTTAGTACCATGACCAAAATGAACTCCTGCTTTCATCATCTCTTCCAAATGGATGTTCCAATATCTTCTTGTCATTTTTCCCACGCTTTCTCTTTTTTTTTTTATAAATAAATAATTGTTCCTACGGAACTTTCTACCGGGATTGACCGTCGATACACAGCCCAAACCATTAATTTTGATTATTACTTACTCAATTTTATTTATTACCAAATCAATAACTAGAAAATAACTAGAAAGTAATTTAAAGAATAAATCTCTCCTTAGGAATTATGAATTCGCGTAAATAATTTTTCTGGTGTGTCATGGAAATTGCTTGGGGCGCAAGAACAAAAAAATTCTCTATGGTGTAACAAAATATCTCTCATTTCCAACTCGAATAGATTTTTCTTTTTGATTTCCAAATGAATGTTTTTGTCTTGCCTTGAACGGTGCACTAATTTTTTGAATCCCGTACCGACAGGGATAATACCCCCCAGAACAACATTTTCTTTCAGACCCTTCAACCAATCAATACGACCCCGTAGAGCAGCTTTTGCTAAAACTCTAGCAGTTTCTTGAAAACTTGCTTCGGATATGAAACTTTGAGTATTCAGAGATGCCCTCGTTATTCCCAATAAAATTGCCCGATAACAGATCGCTTCGTCTAAAGCACGCCCTGCTCGTTCCGCTCGAAACAATCCGATTAATTCTCCAGGTAAAAAAACATTAGACATTCCATCTTCTGAAACCAACACTTTTGATGTTACTTGCCGTACAATAATCTCTATATGTCTATTATGGATCTGTACCCCCTGGGATCGATAAACCTTTTGGATCTTATTAACCAAAGAGATACGACTTTGGGCTATGGTTAGCTCAGCTCCAATTAAGAATCCCCAAGGAATTCCAAGAATTCTTGGTATACGCTCGTTCCAACCTTCAACTCTCCTTTCAAGGTTCATCGATATTGAACCAATCGAGCGAACTTCTAAGATTTGTTCCACTTTTGGAAGACCTTGCGTTATGTCACCAGATCGGGATTTTTCATATATAAATGTAACTAATGTATCTCCTTCAAAAAGGGTTTCTCCATAATGTCCATGAACAGTCGCCCCTGGAGTGGCCAAATAGGGCTTAGCAGATCTTATAATTAAGGAGTCAACATGAACAATTAAAATTTGACCAGATTTTTTTATGCGTGGTCCATATTTAAATAGACATATATTTTCACAAATAAATTGTCCAATGCTAATTATTGTGGATGTCTCTTCACAATAATTGTAATGTAGAAAGCACCAATTCAAATGGAATGGATTCAAAATGATGTTATTGCACGGACCAGGATTATAAATCCTCCTATTTTCATCTATTAAACAGTATTTAAGTACTTCAAGTACTTGGAAAGTCTGTTTAAAATTGGCAAGTAGCCAATATTTGTTTAACAAGATCTGATTATGAGTTATTAAATGGTAAGATGAATAAAAGTTCACTATTTTAGGTACAATAGTACCTAAGGGACCCAACAAATCCCTAATTGGAGTTATAGGATTTGACTCTTTTGCCACATTGTTATATTTCGAACCGTTGAATGGACCAACTCGAAAACAATTGAATGATGACAAAATTATCAAAGATTGGCATTCCTTATTTCGATTCAACAACGTACCGACAGTTTCTTGATGCTGGGTAACTAATGGAATCTTCCCTTTGGAATAAAAGGGATTGATATTGGTGCGATCTAATCCATTATCGGGAATCAATCCTGAACCCGCCGTATCATACCTTTTTACAGTATATGAAATAGTAGACTTGACTAACTCAATTCTTATGAAA